GCCGATTATGAATCTGCACTCCCTGGGATCGATAAACTTTTTGGATCTTATTAACCAAAGAGATGCGACTTTGCGCTATAGTTAGCTCAGCACCAATCAAGAATCCCCAAGGAATTCCAAGAATTCTTGTTAGACATTTGTTCCAACCCTCAACCCTCCTTTCTAGATTCATCGATATTGAATCAACGGAACGCACTTCTAATACCTGTTCTACTTTTGGAAGACCTTGTGTTATATCACCGGATCTCGATTTTTCATAGTGAAATGTAACTAATGTATCTCCTTCGTAAAAAGTTTCTCCATAAAGGCCACGAACAGTTGCTCCCGGGGTGGCTAAATAAGGCTTAGCTGATCGTATTACTACAGAATCAACTTGAACAAGGATAACTTGACCCGATTTGAGGGGGGGTCTTTTTTTGGCTATACAGACATTTTCACAAATAAACTGTCCAAGACTCATTATTTTAGATGTCTCTGGACAATAATTGTGGTGGAGAAAATACCAATTCAAATTCAATGGATTCAAAAGAATCTTACTGCGTGGATTTGGATTAAAAATTTTCCAATTTTCCGCAATTAAATAATATTTCAATTTTAATACTTGAAAGGGCTGTTTTAAATTGTGAAGTTGCAAATAGTTAGTTACTAAGATCTGATTATGAGTTAGTAACCGATCAAATGAATAAAAATTCGCAATTGGAAGGGATGTTCCTAAAGGACCCAATGAATTCCTAATTGGAATTAGAGGATCCTCTTGAATTGATTCTTGTATGACGTTGTGATATTTTGCACCGTTGACTGGGTCCATTCGAGAACAATTGGATGATGACAAAATGCTCAACGACTGACATCCCTTATTTCTATTCAAAAATGTATGAATAGTTCCTTGATTTTGGTTAAGGGTTTGTTGAATTCTTGCCTTGGAATAGGGATTGATATTGGTCCAATCTAATCCATTATCAGCGAGCAATCCTAAACCCCAAGGATCATTCCTTTTTCCGATATACGAAATTGGGGATTTTACGAAGTCGATTCTTAGGAAATGACGAATCAAATCGTTTGTCCTTAGTTCAACAACGGAAGCGCGGGCTGCTTCACTAGAAGAACTTTTTTTGTCTTGGTTCCAATTCAAAACTAAACACGTCCGAACTAATTGAATACTTGTGTCAGAAATTCCTCGAATTGGTTTGCCATTTCCATAAAGGATATAATTGACAACTCGAAGTTGCACATTATCTCTTTCCTGCAATAGATCGGGGGGGAAAAGTGTGGCCAAAGTTATACCGTCCATTATTTCATATGTGACGACAGGTCGAACCAAGACAAAAAACTTTTTCTTGCTCGGCGTAATCCGTTGGACATAGATCCAATTTTTAACTTTTTTGGATTCCTTGTCATTTGTTTTTCTTGTTCCTGGTGGTATCAAAACGCCGCTATGTCGGGATATCTTATCTGCTCTTCCAGGGAAATATATATCTCCAGAAAAGATTTTCAGTTCAATTCTTTTTTTTTTTTTCTCCACCCTGACCAACCCGCCTACTCGGCTTCTTATATTTAAGGTGATTTGTGTATCTACCCCAATGATACTATTGTTCCGTACCATTATGGAAATGGAAGAAGATCCGGGTAAGATATGCACTTCTTCGGGAATGAAAAAAAATCGATCTACTTTCTTTTGGTGTTTTGGTCGAAATTCCCTCACTCCTCGATACTGAATCAAATCCTCTTTTTTCACGATTGAATGCATTTCTAGAGTCCCATATTTAGTACTGCCCGAACTCATTCTTCTGTACCGAGGATCGTCGAAATAAGCAATAATACTATTTCCACAGAAAATACCATTTGTGGGGATTTTCATCGAGATACCTGAACAGGGCATTAGTTCCTTCTTGCGTTCTTGAATCGATTGGAGGGGAATGATGAATTGATTTCTTCGCCTCTTTGATAATAAATTTGACAAAAAATCCGAATTCTCGGCTAGAATAGGTAGAATAGCCGGATATACGAGATTAGAATGATCAGTACATATGATTCGATTGAGGTCTGAATAATCAGCAACCCTATCTTCTTTTTGACCAGAAAAATGCGCACTAAAGATTTTTGGTCTCGCCCGATCATTAGTTTCTGAGAGGTTGGAAATAGATCTTCGCTTGACAGAAAGGGAATGCGCACTCTTTTGATCCTGATCCCTGTGGATCGAAAGGGAGACTAGACTGGAACGGCACGGCTCCCCTAATAATATCCATAAATGACTTGTTTTTGATAATAAATGAACATTCCCATATGTAAATTCAGGTGCATGATACACATCAGTACTCCAGTGCATTTCTCCATCTGAATCAGAATAAATATGTTTGCGAACCTTCTCTTTCAAATTCAAAGTAGATGTTCCTGCGCGAATCTCAGCAATCACTTGTTCGGATTCTACATATTGATCGTTTTGAACTAAAAGAAAACTTTTGGGGGGAATATTCACATTATGTAGAATATCTTCACTCTC